TACAAAATGCCTGATTAAAGGATTATTCTGATAGAATAAATTAAATAATATTAATATTATTTTTGTAATAAAAATTCAATTATTATATTTTTTAATTATTAATTAAATCTTAAAGAATCAAAATCTTTAATGCTAAATACACTAAAATATATAAAAAAATAAGCTAATTAAGCTAATGAACTCATACTTCATTTATAAAGGTTTTATTCCTTTTTTTTTTATCAATAATTCTAAAATTTTATTTTTCAATTTATTAATCTTTAGAATTCTATTTATTTCTTCATCTAATTCTTGAATTAATTGTTGAATAGGATTAGAAATTAATACATTATTTTTTTTGACTCTTACATATAATAAAAAATTTTTAATTAATTCAGAATTTTCCATTAAATATTATTTAATTCAATCAATTTCATCGATTAATTTTTTATTTTTTATTTTATTAATTAATTATAATATTATCGATAAAAGAAACCTTTATAATTTAATTTTAATTAACTTAAATTTAACTTTATTAATAAAAATAGGAAGAGCCCCCTTTCATTTTTGAATAATTTCAATTATTGAAGGAATCTCATGAAATAACACATTTATTTTATTAACTCTTCAAAAAATCCCCCCAATAATTTTAATTTCTTATTATTTAAACTTTAAATTATTAATTATCGTAATCACATTAAATTGTTTTTTCGGATCTTTAGGTGGTTTAAATCAATTAAATATTCAAAAAATTATAATTTATTCCTCAATTTATAATTTTAGCTGAATATTTAGATCTATTATAATTAGAGAAAACTTATTTTTTTTTTTTATTTTGGTATATATATTAATTTTTTTTAATTTAACTTTTTTATTTTCCAAACTTAATTTATTTTACATTAATCAACTTTATTTAATTAAATCTAATAAATTTATCATATTAATTATTTTTTTTAACTTATTATCTCTAGGAGGACTCCCTCCATTTACAGGATTTATTTCTAAATGAATTATTTCTATATATATAATTCAAACAATAAATGTTATTGTATTAATTATAATTTTATCTTCTTTAATTAATTTATATTATTACATTCAATTAATATATCCTTTTTTAACTATTCAAAAATTTGAAAATAAATGATCTAATTCTTTTAAAATTAATTCATTTTTAATAATTTCATCTTATTTTTCTATGTTTAGATTAATTATATCTAGAATACTAATAATAATATTTTAAAAAGATTTTAAGTTAAAAAAACTATTAATTTTCAAAATTAAATTTAAAGTAGTATATCTTTAAGTCTTAATAAATAAAATTTATTTTTTTAAGTTTGCAACTTAATTTCTTTAATAGAATATAAAACTTATATTTTATCAGTAATAAAATTTATTCAATTTATTTATAAATTTACAATTTATCGCCTATAATTCAGCCATATTACTTAATCTAAATAATGTTACTAATGAAAAAATGATTATTTTCTACAAATCACAAAGATATTGGAACTTTGTACTTTATATTCGGTATTTGATCAGGATTAGTTGGATCTTCTCTAAGTTTTATTATTCGAATAGAATTAAGAACCCCAGGCAGATTTATTGGAAATGATCAAATTTATAATGTAATTGTTACATCTCATGCTTTTATTATAATTTTTTTTATAGTTATACCAATTATAATTGGAGGATTTGGAAATTGATTAGTTCCTCTAATATTAGGATCACCAGATATAGCCTTTCCCCGTATAAATAATTTAAGATTTTGGTTCTTACCCCCCTCTTTAATTTTTTTACTATTAAGAAGTATAACTAATTCAGGAGCTGGAACAGGATGAACTGTTTATCCACCCCTTTCGTCTAATTTATCTCATGCTGGCAGATCTGTAGATTTAACTATTTTCTCTCTCCACATAGCAGGAATTTCTTCTATTCTAGGAGCTATTAACTTTATTTCAACTATTATAAATATAAAATTCAAAAATCTTAATTTTGAAATAATTCCTTTATTCGTATGATCAATCCTAATTACAGCAGTATTACTATTATTATCTTTACCTGTATTAGCTGGGGCTATTACTATACTTCTTACAGACCGAAATTTAAATACATCCTTTTTTGATCCAGCAGGAGGGGGAGATCCAATTCTTTATCAACATTTATTTTGATTCTTTGGACATCCCGAAGTCTATATTTTAATTTTACCAGGATTTGGAATTATTTCTCAAATTACAACTCAAGAAAGAAGAAAAAAGGAATCTTTTGGAAGATTAAGAATAATTTATGCTATAATCTCAATTGGTCTTTTAGGCTTCGTAGTATGGGGACATCACATATTTACAGTCGGTATAGATGTTGATACTCGCGCATATTATACCTCTATTACTATAATTATTGCTATTCCTACTGGAATTAAAATTTTTAGATGGTTAGCTAACCTAAACGGATCTTTAATTAAATTAAATCCGTCATTAAATTGAACCATTGGATTTATTTTCTTATTCACAATTGGAGGTCTTACTGGAATTATTTTATCTAACTCTTCAATTGATATTTCTCTTCATGATACTTATTACGTAGTTGCTCATTTCCATTACGTCCTTTCTATAGGAGCTGTATTTGCAATTATAGCTGGATTTTTAAATTGATATCCTTTATTTACAGGTTTAACATTAAATAACTTTTATTTAAAAATTCAATTTATTACTATATTTATTGGGGTAAATTTAACATTCTTTCCTCAACATTTTTTAGGATTGGCAGGAATACCTCGTCGATATTCTGATTATCCTGATTCCTATCTATCATGAAATATTATTTCATCTTTGGGATCAATAATTTCACTAATTAGAATTATAATTTTAATTTTTTTAATCTGAGAAAGAATAATCAACAAAAAATATATAATTTTTGCATCAAATATAATTTTTTCAATTGAATGAATTCAAAAAACTCCTCCTTTAGAACACAGTTTTAATGAACTACCTAAAATTTACTTAAATTTCTAATATGACAGAATTAATGTAATGAATTTAAGCTTCATTTATAAAGATTTATATCTTTTTTTAGAAATAGCTACATGATCTAATTTAAATCTTCAAAATAGAAGATCCCCTTTAATAGAACATTTATTATTTTTTCATGATAATTCAATAATAATTATTTTTTTAATTTCAAACTATGTTTTATATATAATTATTATTAATATAAAAAATAAATTTTATAATTTTAATTTATTAGAAAATCAAAATATTGAATTTATCTGAACAATTATTCCTAGATTTTTCCTTTTAATAATTGCCTTCCCATCTCTTCATATACTTTACTTAATGGATGAAACCAATAATCCTAATTTAACTTTAAAAATTATAGGCCATCAATGATATTGATCATATGAATATACTGATTTTAAAAATATCGAATTTGATTCCTTTATAATTCCTTACAAATCTGGTCTTTCAAATAATTTCCGATTATTAGATGTAGATAATCGAATTATCATCCCTATAAATACCCAAATTCGATCATTAGTATCATCAACAGATACAATTCACGCTTGAACTATTCCATCTTTAGGTGTTAAATCTGACGCCATTCCAGGACGACTAAATCAACTTAACTTTTTAATTAATCGTCCCGGATTATTTTATGGACAATGTTCTGAAATTTGTGGAACAAATCACAGATTTATACCTATTTGCATTGAAAGAATTAATTTAAATTTTTTTTTAAAATGAATTAAAAAATTTTAATTCATTAGATAACTTAAAGCAAGTATTGGTCTCTTAAACCACATCATAATAATTAGCAACTATTTCTAATGATTTTAAAAGAATTAGTTAAATAAATAACTTAAATTTGTCAAATTTAAATTATATATTATTATATATATATATTCTTTATATTCCTCAAATAATACCTTTAAATTGATTATTATTAATAATATTTTTCATAACTATTTTTTTCTTAATCATAAATCTGTTTTATTTTAATAAAATTTTTAAGCCTTTCATAAATAAAAATTCTATAAAAAACCTATTAAATCATTCTAAACCAAATTGAACATGATAAATAATTTATTTTCAACCTTTGATCCCTCATCTTCATTTTTAAATTTAAATCTTAATTGAATAAGATCTTTATTATTTATTTTTTTTTTTCCTTTAAATTTTTGACTTTTACCAAATCGATTTGTATTTTTTTATAATTTAATTTTTAAATTTTTAAAAACTGAAATTAATAATTTATTAAAATCTAATTCATTTAAAGGAAGATCCATTTTTTTTATTTCAATTTTCTTTATAATATTTTTTAATAATTTTTTAGGATTATTCCCTTATATTTTTACATCAACTAGTCACTTGATTTTTAACCTAACATTTTCATTACCTATTTGACTCACACTTATATTTTTTGGTTGATTAAATAAAACCCAAAACATATTTATTCATCTAATTCCTAACGGAACTCCAGCTATTCTCATACCTTTTATAGTTTTAATTGAAACAATTAGAAATATAATTCGACCCGGAACCTTAGCTGTTCGATTAACTGCTAATATAATTGCCGGTCATTTATTAATTACCCTACTTTCTTCGAATGGTCCATTATTATCTCAAATTATAATTTTAATTTTATTATTAATAGAAACTTTATTATTAATTCTAGAAATTTCTGTTAGAGTAATTCAAACTTACGTATTTACAATTTTATCAACTTTATATATATCTGAAATCCATTAATAAACTAATGATAAATCACTCAAACCACCCTTTTCATTTAGTAAATTTCAGTCCTTGACCTTTAACTAGAGCCTTTGGGACTATAATTTTTATAATAAGAATAATTAAATGATTTAAAGAATTTAAATTTAATTATTTAATAATAATCGGACTAATAATTATTATTTTTACTATAATTCAATGATGACGAGATGTATCTCGAGAAAGAACATTTCAAGGTTTACATACAATCAGAGTAAACATAAATATACGATGAGGAATGATTTTATTTATTACTTCAGAAGTATTTTTTTTTTTATCATTCTTTTGAAGATTTTTTCATAGAAGACTATCACCTAATATTGAATTAGGAAGTTCTTGACCTCCTTTAAATATTCAAATATTTAATCCCTTTCATATTCCACTTTTAAATACATTAATTTTACTAATTTCTGGAATTTCAGTAACTTGAAGACATCAATGTATTCTAGAAAATAAATTTAAAGAAAGAAACCAAAGATTATTTATTACAATTATCTTAGGAATTTATTTTTCTATAATTCAAATATATGAATATATTCAAGCCCCATTTTCTATCGCTGATAGAGTCTTTGGATCAACTTTTTTTGTAGCCACAGGATTCCACGGACTACATGTATTAATCGGAACAATATTTCTGATAGTATGTCTTTACCGTCTTTTATATAATCATTTTTCAATAAATCATCATTTTGGATTTGAGGCTGCTTCTTGATATTGACATTTTGTAGATGTAGTATGAATCTTTTTATTTACATTTATATATTGATGAAATAATTAAATATTTATATAATATAAAAAGTATATTTAACTTCCAATTAAAAAGTTTATTAACTAATAATATAAATAAATTATAAATTTAACAATTATGGCAATTATCATCTTATCAATTTCTTCTATTTTAATTTTTATTTCAATGGTAATTTCAAAAAAAAAAAAAATTGATCGAGAAAAATTTTCTCCCTTTGAATGTGGATTTGACCCTAAAACTTCATCGCGTATTCCATTTTCACTTCAATTCTTTATAATCACTATTATTTTTTTAATTTTCGATGTAGAAATCTCTATTATTTTACCAATAATTATTATTTTTAAATTAATTAATAAAATAATTTGATTTAATTCTATAATTATTATTATAATAATTTTAATTTTAGGAATTTTTTATGAATGAAATCAATCTCTTTTAAATTGAAAATTTTAAATTTCAATTATAATAATAAAAATTAAGGATTATAATTTAATTAAAATTATTAAATTGCAATTAATATAAATTGATCATAATTCAATTAATCTTAAATAAGAATTAATAATAATTAAATTTAATTTCGACTTAAAAATAGGATAATAACTCCCTTATTTTTAATTGAAACCAATAGATGAGGTTAGTTACTGTTAATAACTACAAAGAAAATTTTTTCCAATTAAAGAAATATTATTAAAATTTAAACTTCTAATTTAAATAAAAGTGAAATCATCATTTATATTTCTTAATTAACTAATATTAATTAAACAATTAAATTATAATAGTTTAAAAAAAACATTTCATTTTCACTGAAAAATTATTTTTCAAATAAATTTATAATTTACATACCTATTATTATAATTAAAAATTTATTTAAAGATTAAATTAATCACTTTTATATCTTCAATATAACACTCTAATAATTAAGTTATTTAAATAAAATAATAATATAAATAAATAAAATATAAAAAAAAAAAAAATAAATAATTTAATAGAATTAAAATAAAAATAATAATTAATTTTTCTAAAAGAAATAAAATTATTATATAAATTTAACCCGCCTAACTCCTCTAAAAATCCTATATCTAAAATTTTATCAAATTTAAATCTTAAATTTAAAATTATTATATTAAATCCATAAACTGAAATATTAGAAATAAATCATATATTACCTCTAAAAAAAAAAAATTTATTAATCAATCTTAATTTACTAATAAAATTTATCATAGAAATTATTACACCTATTAAAATTCCACCTCCAATAAAAATAAAAACTATTAATTTAAAAAATAATTTTAAATAAATTATATAAAAAAAAGGCATAATTAATCAATTTAATAAGCTTCCTCTAAAAACAGATATAAATAATAAAACAATCATTCTTTTAACTATAATTAAATCCTTATCTAACAAATTAAAAATTTTATTTAATTTAATTTCTCTAATTATTCTAAAATATAATAAACGTACAGTATACCTTACAGTTAAACCTGTAGAAAAAAAAAAAAAAAAAAAAATCAATATGTTTATATTAGAAAATAAAACTATTTCTAAAATTAAATCCTTAGAATAAAATCCGGCTATAAAAGGAATCCCACATAAAGCTAAATTAGAAATATTAAAATTAATAGATACTAATGGTATATAATAACCTAATCTGCCCATATACCGAATATCTTGATTATTATTTAAATTATGAATTACTATTCCAGCACATATAAATAATAAAGCTTTGAACATAGCATGAGTTCCTAGATGAAAAAAAGCTATATTTCTAAATCCTAAACATAAAATACTTATTATCAAACCTAACTGACTTAATGTTGACAAAGCAATAATCTTTTTTAAATCAAATTCAAAATTAGCCGATATACCAGCCATTAACATTGTTAAACTAGATATTAATAATAAAAACTCTTTAAATATACTTATTTGTAATATTTCTCTAAACCGAATTAATAAATAAACTCCAGCTGTAACTAAAGTAGAAGAATGAACTAAAGAAGACACAGGAGTAGGGGCAGCTATTGCTGCTGGAAGTCACGCTGAAAAAGGAATTTGAGCTCTCTTAGTTATAGCAGCTAAAACAACTATAATAATAATAATAAATAAATAATTATTAAGTTCTGAAATATATATATATATTATGAAATTTCATCTACCTATATTAATTATTCAAGAAATAGATATTAATAATATTACATCTCCAATTCGATTACTTAAAACAGTTAATATACCCGAATTAAAAGATTTTACATTTTGATAATAAATAACTAAACAATAAGAAACTAAACCTAACCCATCTCAACCCAATAAAATTGAAATTAAATTTAAACTAAAAATTATTAAAATTATTGATATAACAAATAATAAAATTAAAATAATAAAACGATTTAAATTAATTTCCCCATGTATATAACTTTTACTGTAAAAAATTACTACACAAGAAATAGTGGAGACAATAAATAAAAATATACATGATATTCAATCAATATAAAAAATTAATGTGTACATACTTGAATTTAATGAAATCAATTCAAATTCAATAAATAATCTTATTCCATTAAAAATTAAATATATTCTTGAAAAAATTCCTAATAATCTAGAAAATAATATAAATAACACTCTAAATTCTAAAATTTTATTTTTTTTTATAATTTATTTAAAGTTTACTTAAAACATTTTTGACACCACAAATCAATATTTTTATTAAATTATTTAAACAAAATTAACCCCAGATAAAAAAATAATCAATTTTAAAAATAAGAATATTTAAAGGGAATCAATGAGCTGCTAATAATAAATACTCTCGTAACGAAATCATTTTTAAATTAAATATACCCTTAAAAATTTTTCCGTGTTGACTGAAGGAAAATAAGTAAAGTCTATAAGCAGCTCTAAAAAAGGAAATAATTATTAAAGCTACTATAGAAATAGAAGATCATGAAATAATTCTTATAAGTAAAGAAATTTCTCCAAATAAATTTAACGAAGGGGGAGCTGCTATGTTGGATCTTAATAATAAAAATCATCATATTGATAAATTAGGTATTAAGTTTAATATTCCCTTATTAATTAATAATCTTCGACTCCCTAAACGCTCATATATTAAATTAATTAAAACAAATAAACCAGATGAACATAGCCCATGTCCAATTATTAAAATTAATCTACCTATAAATCCATAATAATTTAAAGATATGATTCCCCCAATTACTAGAGCTATATGAACTACAGATGAATAAGCTACTAATATTTTCATATCAATTAAATGTAAACATAATAAACTAATTAATCTTCCTCCTACTAAAGACAGAATAACTCAAATAAAATTTAACTTAATGGATGTAATTAATATCAATTTTATAATTCGTATTAAACCATATCCTCCTAATTTTAATATGACACCAGCTAAAATTATAGACCTAGAAACTGGCCCCTCTACATGAGCCTTAGGCAATCATAAATGAACTAGAAATATAGGTATTTTTACTAAAAAAGCTAAGATTATTAAAAAATATAAAATTAAACTTCCTATTTCTTTAAATATAATAAATCTAAAAGTATTTAAAGAATAATAAATAAAAAAAATTCCTAATAATAAAGGTAAAGAAACAAATAAAGTATAAAAAATTAAATAAATTCCAGCCTGAATTCGCTCGGGTTGATACCCTCATCCAACAATTATAAATAAAACAGGTAAAATTCTTCTCTCAAAAAATAGATAAAAATAAAAGATATCTAAGGAAAAAAATGTTAAAATTAAACTAATTAATAAAATAATTAAATTAACTATAAATAAAAAAGAGAATTTTTTTTCATTTACTAACATAAATCTTGCTATTAATATTAATATACAAACTCAAAGAGTTAATAAAACTATAGAAAATCTTAAAATATCCATTCCTAAATAATTTAATAAATTTCTAAAATAAAATAAATTAATAGAACTAAAAAATATAAATATAAATCTTATCAATATAAATAAATATATCAATCATCACTTAGAAAGAAAAAAAAATATTGATATAAATATAAATATAAATTTTAACATTTTAATAAATTAAACACATGAAAATAATCTCTACCAATATTTCGAATTAATATAACTAAAATAGTAATACCTAAAACACCCTCACAAACCATAAATACTATAAATATTATTAAAAAATAAAATTCATTAAAAATATTCATAAAAATTAAAAAAATGAATAAAAATAATATTAATATTAAAGCTTCTAAAACTAATAACATATTTAAAAGATGCTTACGTTTAATAATAAATATAAAATTTACTAAAATAATTATAAATATTAATAAAATTATAAATTTAATCATTAGTTTTTATAATTTAAATAAAAATATTGATCTTGTAAATCAATAATAAGAGTAAATCTTTAAAAACTTTATATATATAATAAATATATTTATATATAATATTATAAAAATTATTTTACTTACTTCATTTATCACATTAACTGCATTAATATATTTCATCAAAAATCCTTTAAATATAGGATTAATTATTTTAACTCAAACTTTAATCATTTGCTTAATGATAAATTTTCACTTAAACTATTATTGACTGTCCTATATTCTATATCTAATTATACTTGGGGGGATTTTAATTTTATTTATATATTTATGTTCAATTGCATCAAATAAGATTATTCAATTTAACTTTTATATTTTGATTTATTCAATTTTAATTTTTTTTATAATATTATTTTTTTTTTTACAAATTAAATGAAATAACTTAAATATAATAACAATCAATAATTTAAATTTTTTTTTTTCTAACGAAATATTTAGAATATCTAAAATATACAATAATTTTACTTTCAAAATTACAATTATTTTAATTATTTATTTATTTATTTTATTACTAATAGTTACTATTTTCACTAATTCAACACAAGGACCTTTACGAATTATAAATTTATAAACAAATGAAAATAAGAAAAAAAAATATAATCTTAAATATTTTAAATAATTCATTAATTAAATTACCAACTCCGTCAAATATTACTTTTTGATGAAATTTTGGATCTTTATTAGGAATTTGTCTAATAATTCAAATTTTTACAGGATTATTCTTATCAATACACTACTGTCCAAATATTAATTTAGCTTTTGAAAGTATTATTAATATTAATCGAAACGTTGAATATGGTTGATTATACCGACTAATTCATGCTAACGGAGCTTCAATATTTTTTATTTGTTTATATCTTCATATTGGACGAAATATTTATTTTGAATCATATAATTTTATTCATACTTGAAGAATCGGAGTGATAATTTTATTAATAACTATAGGAGCCGCCTTTTTGGGTTATGTTTTACCTTGAGGACAAATATCTTTTTGAGGGGCTACTGTAATTACAAATTTAATATCTGCAATTCCATATATTGGAAATGATTTAGTTCAATGAATTTGAGGGGGATTCACTATTAATAATGTTACTTTAAACCGATTTTTTTCCCTACATTTTATTTTACCTATAATTATTGCTATTTTAGTAATTATTCATATTTTTTTTCTTCATCAAACAGGATCTAATAATCCTCTTATAATTAATAAAAATTTAGATAAAATTCCATTTCATCCTTTATTTACTATCAAGGATCTTCTAGGAATAATACTAATAATTTCTTTACTAATTATGTTTTCTTTAATTTATCCATTTAATTTAATAGATCCAGATAACTTTATATTAGCTAATCCTCTTTCAACTCCCCCTCATATTCAACCTGAATGATACTTTTTATTTGCATACTCTATTCTACGTTCTATTCCTAGAAAATTAGGTGGGGTAATTGCTCTTTTAATGTCAATTTTAATTTTATTTATTATACCTTTTATTTTTAATAAAACAATTCAAGGTAATATATATTTTTTCTTTAATAAAATTTTATTTTGATTTTTTTTTTCTATGTTTTTAATTTTAACTTGAATTGGTTCTAAACCAATTGAATTCCCTTTTGTTAATATTGGACAAATTTTTACTGTATTATATTTCAGATATTTTTTTATTAATCCTTTAATTAGAATATATTGAAAATCTCTAACTAATTAATAATTAATTAATGAGCTTGAAAAAGCTTTTGTTTTGAAAACTTAAGAAAGAAAATTTAATTTCTATTAATTTTAAATATTTATTTACTAAAATTAATTAATCAATTAAATAAAAAAATTTACACTTATAATCTCCAAAATTATTATTCTTATTAAATTATTAATTGATATTTATAATAAATATAACTAAATTTAATTCAATACAAAAAAATAAAACTAATAAATTATTAAACTAATTATAAAAATGAATCAATTTAAAGCTAATGGTAAATAAATCTTTCAAGTTAAATATATTAATTTGTCATAACGGAATCGAGGTAAAGTACCTCGAACTCAAATAAAAGTAAATCTAATAAATCTAATTTTTAAGAAAAATATATATGATAAAATTTTTCTACTTATTAAAAAGACTAAAACAAAAATTATCCTTATAAATAAAATTATTCTATACTCTGCTAAAAAAATTAAAGCAAACTCTCTTCCCCCATATTCAATATTAAATCCTGAAACTAATTCTCTTTCTCCCTCTGAAAAATCAAAAGGAGTTCGATTACATTCTGCTAATATAGTAACAAAAATACATATAGCAATTGGTATTATAAAAATAAATATTATTATATAATTTTGATAAAAAATAAAGTCTATTAAATTAAACCTTATAATTAATAAAATTATACATAAAAATAAAAAAATTAAAGAAACTTCATAAGATAAAGTTTGAACAATCGCTCGTAATGACCCCAATAAAGCATAATTTGAATTTGAAGATCACCCATTTATTATAATTAAATAAACCCCCACTCCTAATATTCTTAAAAATATTAAAAATCTTAAATTTAGATAATTTAATCCCTCTAAATATGGAAAAATTATTCAAATTAAAAGAGATAAAAATAACCTAAAAATAGGAGAAATTAAAAAGTAAAAAAAATTTGATTTTTCAGGCAAATAATATTCCTTTCTAAACAATTTAATTGCATCACTAAAAGGTTGAACTAATCCTATCACACCTAGTTTATTGGGACCTTTACGAAATTGAATATATCCTAAAACTTTTCGTTCTAATAAAGTTAAAAAAGCTACACCAATTAATACCCCAATTATCAAAATAATTATATTTAACAATAACAACAAAAAATCATTAAATTGAATATATTATTTATATAAATAAAAATTATATATAAATGAATTCTAAATTCATTGCATAAAATTCTGCCAAAATAATTTATTTTTAAGAATATAATATTTAAATAATAAATTAATTAAATTCATTTTAAATAAAAATTTTTTATTTTAAATCTTTAATCCTTTCGTACTAAAAAATCTAATTTTAAATAAAAGATAGAAACCAACCTGGCTCACACCGGTTTGAACTCAGATCATGTAAGATTTTAATAGTCGAACAGACTAAATTTTAAAACTTCTGCATTTTTAATTAATCTTAATCCAACATCGAGGTCGCAATCTCAAATTTCCATAAGAACTAAAAATTTAAATAACGCTGTTATCCCTTAGGTAATTTAATCTTTTAATCCATAAAACTAAATCAATATTATTTCTTTTTATTACTTTTTAATTAAATAATTTATATTAATAAATTAAAGTTATTAAATTTATAAATCACCCCAATTAAATTTTAATTAATTTTTGAAATAAAAATATATTTAAATATTATCTAATTAATAAAATTAAAAACTAAAAAAAATAAAAATCTAAAGGGTCTTCTCGTCTTTTTAAAAAATCTTTGTTTTTTTACAAAAAAAATAAATTTTAAATATAAAATATATAAAGTTTTATTTTCATGAAATCATTCATTCTAGTTTTCAATTAAAAAACAATTTATTATGCTACCTTCGTACAGTTAAAATTCTGCAGCCCTTTAAAAAATTTTTCAGTGGGCAGATTAGACTTTAAATTTAAAAACTAAAAGACATGTTTTTGTTAAACATGTGAAATAATTAAATCTTAAAATTTAATAATTTTAATTTTGCCTAATTAATTAATTTTAAATTTAAATTTTTAACTTAAAAATTTTCAAAATAATTATACTAATTATAACATTATTACCTTTTAATAATAATTTTTAAAATCAATAAAATAAATCATTAATTTTTTTTAATAAATATTATTTATATTTATAAATAAATAATAAATTAATATATTAAATAAAAAAAAATTTTAATTCTATAATTTTATTAAATAAATTTATTAATATAAAAATTTATATAAAAGCTTAACCCTTTATATATTTATATATTATTTTATAATTTAAAAATAATCAAATTAATGGATATGGATAAATAAATTAAATTATAAATAATAATAAATTAAATTAAATTTATTTCTTTTAAAACTAGATATAAAAAAAAACGAATAACTTTTCATTTCAAAAAATTAATTATTTATAATTTTAAAACATTAATAAATATTTAAATTTTTAACTCTTAATTTTTTTCGAGATATATAAAAATCATTATTTTTTTTTATTAAACTCTGATACCCAAGATACAATAAATTAAATTTACTTATTTTAATTTTTATATTTAAAAATTTTAAAAATTCATTAACTTTACTAATTTACTATAAATAAAAATATTCTTTCTCAATTAATTATTACTAAAACTTTATTTTAAACATTAATATTATTTTAAATATTATTTAATTAAAAATTTTTTTATTAAAATTTTAATTTTAAAAATAAAAATCAAATTAGATTATATATTAATCAAATTTTTATTGTAAATAAAACACTATAATTTAGTTTTAATTTGAATTTAAAATTTTATTTATAATTACTAATTCTAGAAACATTTTCCAATACTTCTACTATGTTACGACTTATCTCAATTATAATATTAATTATTAACGAGAGTGACGGGCAATATGTACTTATTTAAAAACATTAATCATTAAAAATAAATATTTTGTTAATTACATTTAAATCCAATTTAATAAAATATTTTTCAAATAAATTATTATAAATTAAGTTAATTATTGTAATTCATCTTAAATCTTATTAATAAACTGTATCTTGATTTGATATAAACTTAAATTTAAATTTTAAAATATTATAAATTATTAAAAAATATTTTTATAACAACGATATACAAATTTTAAAATAAGTTAATTAAATTGTGGATTATCAATTATCAGACAAATTCCTCTAAATTGATTTAAATACCGTCAAATTCTTTAATTTTCAAATTTTTAATTTTACTAATTTAATTAATATTTTTTTTTAATAATCAATTATTATAATAGGGTATCTAATCCTAGTTTAAATTTATAATTTTTTTTAAAATTAAATATATTTAAATTTTTAATTAAATTATTTAATTTTACTTAATTAATTAAATTGTAATTTTTATCTATATAACAAAAATATTTTTTTTAAAAATTAAAATCAATATTTATTTTCATTAATTGTTTAACCGCAATTGCTGGCACAATTTTTATTAAAAATAAATTAATATTACTAAAATTAAATTTTTTTAAAATTTATGTTAAAATTAATTATTATATAAAATTAAAAAATTAAATTTTTTTAAAATAAATTATTTTTTATTTAAAAATTCATATATAACTCAAACATTTAATAAATATTAAACCAGAAATAATTTTATAAAATAAGTTTTTAGTTTTTTTTTTTTGACGCATTTTATTTAATGATTAATAAATTATTTAATAATTATTATTAATTTAATAATTGAATATTAATAAAATATTATAATTAATTATAAATTTAATATTTATATAATCAATTAATATTCTTTAATTTTATTTAAACAACATTAATATTTTAGTTAGCTGTACGCCGAAATTTTTAAATACCTTATTATAATTTGAATCATTTATTTTATAATTTTTAAATGATTTATATATTTAATATTAAATAAATAAAGGAAATTTAAAAAAATTTATTGTTATATATACCATTTTTAACCAGATCGTTATTTTCATTTTTTTTAATAAAAATTATTTT